ACCACCAGTTTGATATATTTTCTTCCAAAAAAAACAAAAAAAAGAAGCTCTTTCATTATTATTTTTATTATTTATTGTTAATAAAGGTAATAAACGCATTTTTTTTTTTAAGATTTTTGATCCCTGTTTACCCCATAAAGATATTGAATAGAATGCGCTGTTTTTTTTACCACTATAATTTTGAAAATAAATATTTAAATGCCCTTCAAAAGTAAGTAAATAAACCCGAAACATATAAAATGCAGTTAATCCTGCTGTGGAAAAAGCTATTATTGCGAAAATAGGTGAATACGACCAACTATCATTAAGAATTTCATCTTTGGACCAAAAACAGGCGAGAGGTGGAATACCACAAAGAGAAAGGGTTCCTAATAAAAAAGCAATTTTTGTAATTGGAACATGTTTTGTTAAACCACCCATAAGAACCATATTTTGACTCTTATCCGGAGAATAGCCAACAATACCTTCCATTGAATGAATAATGGATCCAGATCCTAAAAACAACAATGCTTTCGAATAAGCATGAGTAATCAAATGAAATAAAGCGGCTCGATAGGAGCCCATACCTAAAGCTAACATCGTATAACCCAATTGAGACATTGTAGAATAAGCTAAACCTCTCTTAATATCTTTTTGAGCAAAAGCTAAAGTAGCTCCTAATAGTACTGTTATTATACCTATCAAAGCTATTAGCTTCATTATGTAAGGTATAACTACGAAAAGAGGAAGAAGTCGAGCTACAAGAAAAATTCCCGCTGCTACCATGGTAGCAGCATGTATTAGAGCCGAAATAGGGGTAGGTCCTTCCATGGCATCCGGTAACCACACATGAAGGGGGAATTGCGCCGATTTAGCAATTGCACCGGAAAATAATAGGAAAGCGCACAAGGTAACAAATAAAAAATGAACCTCATTATCATTATTATAAATCAAGTTATTGAATATTTCAAACAAATCCTGAAATTCGAAACTGCCTGTTATCCAATAAAGACCTAAAATTCCTAATAATAAACCAAAATCGCCTACACGATTAGTTACGAATGCTTTTTGACAAGCATTGGATACAATAGGTCGTGTGAACCAAAAACCTATTAATAGGTAAGAGCACATTCCAACCAATTCCCAAAAGATATAAATTTGGATTAAATTCGAACTGGTAACTAATCCCAGCATTGAAGTATTGAAAAAACTCATATAAACAAAAAATCTCAAATAGCCTTGATCATGAGACATATAACTGTCACTATAAACAAGAACCAAAATTCCAACCGTAGTAATTAATATTAACAAAATAGAAGTAAGTGGGTCAATCAAGTGCCCGAACTCCAAGGAAAAATCATTGTTGATGGTCCAAGACCATACATATTGATAAATGGAACTGCTATTTATTTGCTGAATAAACAGATCGATCGAAAAAACCATAACTATACTTAACAATAAAACACTGGGAAAAGCCCATATACGGTGAAGCTTTTTTGTTGACACCGGAAAAAGTAGCAGTCCCATTCCTATTAACATAGGGACTGGAAGTGTAACGAAAGATATAATCCATAAATATTGATATGTATGTTCCATAAAAAAAATCTTATTATTTTTAATAAAAAAAAAATGAATTCTTTCTTGTTTATGATTCATTGACTCTTATCTCTTTTTAATTTTTAAAGAATCAGTCAATCAAAAAAAAAAAAAAAATGAATTAAGTTTAACTTATTTTATAACTGTCTTGACAATTTTTATTTTTAATCACTATAGAAAATAGAACCTTTGATGCCTTCAATCCAATTATAAAAAAGTACCAGGTAGATAAAAATGTGTAAATTTTGACTGATCTAGTTTAGATCATATGTTTGGGCTGGATAATGTATCAAGGTATATACATTAAATTAGATAAGATTTTTCAATTTTAAAGAATTTTAAAGTCCGGGACAGAACTCGAAACTTTTTTGTTATATTATATGTCCATAAATCAATACCTAATGGGGTTGCTAAACCTTAACACAAATTTTCTACCTAACGAAACCCTAAGGATTAATACAATAAAATAGTTTCAGAAATCCCTTGAATGGAATGTTGAAATTGAAAAAATGAAAAAAAAAAATTCATTTTTTTTTTCATTAATTTTAATGTTTCTAAAAAAATATTACATTGAATTAACTCCTTCAAGCTCGCCGATTGAATAAAAAAAGGTTATTATAATTTTGAGCAAGCCGCCATGGTGAAATCGGTAGACACGCTGCTCTTAGGAAGCAGTGCTAGAGCATCTCGGTTCGAGTCCGAGTGGCGGCATAACATTTTAAAATTATCTATTTTTAAATTATCTAATTATTAAAAGGATAGAATAAATCCTATAATGAATTCAATTCCGTATGTAGAATTATGGATAATTAAAGTATTCCCCCCTTTTTTTTATGATATTTTTGACTTTAGAACATATATTAACTCATATATCTTTTTCGGTCGTTTCAATTGTAATTATAATTCATTTTCTAACCTTATTAGTCAATGAATTCGTGGGACTCTATGATTCGTCAGAAAAAGGCATGTTAACTACTTTTTTCTGCCTAACAGGATTACTAATTACTCGTTGGATTTATTCGGGACATTTACCAATAAGTGATTTATACGAATCATTAATATTTCTTTCATGGATTTTCTCTATTATTCATATGGTTCCATATTTTAAAAAACATAAAAATTATTTAAGCACAATAACCGCACCAAGTACTTTTTTTACCCAAGGCTTTGCTACTTGGGGTCTTTTAACCGACATGCATCAATCTAAAATCTTAGTACCTGCTCTCCAATCCCAGTGGTTAATAATGCACGTAAGTATGATGGTATCGGGCTATGCAGCTCTTTTATGTGGATCATTATTGTCAGCAGCACTTCTAGTAATTACATTTCGAAAAGTCATAAGAATTGTTGGTAAAAACAATAATTTATTAAATGATTCATTTCCCGTTGATGAGATCCAATACATGATGGAAAAAAAAAGTATTTTTAAAAATACTTTTTTTCCTTCTTCTAGGAATTATTACAGGTTTCAATTGATTCAACAATTAGATCATTGGGGTTTTCGTATTCTTAGTATAGGGTTTCTTTTTTTAACCATAGGTATTCTTTCAGGAGCAGTCTGGGCTAATGAAGCATGGGGATCATATTGGAATTGGGACCCAAAAGAAACTTGGGCATTTATTACTTGGACCATATTCGCGATTTATTTCCATACTCGAACAAATAAGAATTTGGAAGGTTTAAATTCTGCAATTGTCGCTTCTATCGGTTTTCTTATAATCTGGATATGCTATTTTGGGGTTAATTTATTAGGAATAGGACTACATAGTTATGGTTCATTTACATTAATATCTAATTGAATTGAAGAAAGAGTTTGACAAATATAACCATAGGACAGCTTAACATATATATAAGAAGCTTCAGGGAAGTCGTTGAGAACCTTTTGAATCACTCCATTACTTGAGTGATTCAAAAGGTTCTCGCAAATGCTAAACATATCTGATTACAATTCCGTTTTTTTTTTATTATTTTATAATAACTAATAACTACCTATAAAATTATAATAATTACCTATAAACTATAAAAAAAAATTAGCTATAAAAATAATTAGATAGAATAGCTTCGACCTTGTCAACTGATAATGAGAAAACGAAATCCGGATAAATACCAATACTGATTACAGGCAGAAGGATAGCAATCGAAACAAATAATTCTCGTGGTCCAGAATCAAAAAAATAAGAATTTGTGGCATTAAACAGCTTGTATCCATAGAACATCTGGCGTAACATAGATAATAAATAAATAGGAGTCAATATCGTTCCAACTGCCGTTACAAAAGTAATTAGTATTTTTGGCATTAAAAAATATTTTTTGGCGGTAATTATTCCAAAAAATACTACCAATTCCGCAAAAAAACCGCTCATGCCCGGTAATGCAAGAGAAGCTAATGATAAGATACTGAACATCATGAATATTTTTGGCATTAGGGTAGCCATTCCGCCCATTTCGTCAAGATAAACAAGGCGTATTCTATCATAACTTGTTCCTGACAAGAAAAAAAGCGCAGCGCCGATAAATCCATGAGATATTATTTGTAAAATGGCCCCGTTGAGTCCCATATCACTTATAGAGCAAATTCCTATAATTGTAAAACCCATATGAGATACAGAAGAATAGGCTATTCTTTTTTTTAAATTTTTTTGACCAGAAGATGTTGAAGCTGCATAGATTATTTGTATTGCGCCTACTATTATCAACCAAGAAGAAAATATAGAATGGGCGTGGGATAATAATTCCATATTTATTCGAACCAATCCATATGCTCCCATTTTTAATAAGATCCCAGCTAAAAGCATACAAGTACTGTAATGTGCTTCTCCATGGGTGTCTGGTAACCATGTATGTAAGGGTATAATCGGTGATTTGACAGCAAAAGCAATAAGAAATCCAATATAGAATAGTATTTCCAAGGTCACAGGATATGATTGATTAGCTGATGTTTCAAAATTGAATGTTGGTTCATTGGAAGCATAGAAAGCGATACCTAAGGCCCCCATTAATAAAAAAACAGAACTTCCTGCAGTATACAAAATAAATTTTGTAGCTGAATACAGACGTTGCTTTCCCCCCCACATGGCTAGAAGTAGATAAACAGGAATTAATTCTAACTCCCACATAATGAAAAAAAGTAAAAGATTTTGAGAAGAAAATAATCCTATTTGACCACTATACATTGCTAACATCAAAAAATGAAATAATCGGGAATCCCGAGTAATTGGCCGAGCCGCTAAAGTAGCTAAAGTGGTGATAAATCCGGTCAGTAAAATAGGTCCTAGAGAAAGTCCATCTATTCCTAATCTCCAGTAAAAATCAAAAAAATTAATCCATTTATAAGACTCCGTCAATTGGATTAAGGGATCGTCCAATTGGAAATAATAAGAGAATGCATAGGTCATTAAAAGGAGTTCTAGTACACATATAAATATAGTATACCACCTAATTACCTTATTTCCTCTATGAGGGAAAACGAAAATCAAGAAACCCGCGGATATTGGTAAACCTACAAATATTGTTAACCAAGGAAAAGAATTCGTGGTAAAGACAAGATACACTTGGACAAGAAAAACCCGTACTCGAAAAAAAAATAATAATAAAAAAAAATAGATTAGGTTTTCGAGTACGGGTTTTTGTCGGTAAACAAAAAATCAAATGTATTCAAGTGGTTTTTTCTGGAAAGTATTAATAAGCTAGACCCATGCTTCGAGTTGTTTCATGCCATAGATAAACTCGAACACTCAAGAAATCTGTTGGACAGGCGGATTCGCATCTCTTACAGCCAACACAGTCTTCTGTTCTTGGAGCAGAAGCAATTTGCTTAGCTTTACACCCGTCCCAAGGTATCATTTCTAATACATCCGTGGGGCAGGCCCGGACACATTGAGTACACCCTATACATGTATCATAGATTTTTACTGAATGTGACATTGGATCTATAATTTTTTTTTTACGTCATAAATTTTCGATCTAGTAAATTTTTAAATGAATCATATATTTAGACACCAGATGAATCAATGATTTATCATAATTTGTCTATTCAATTTCGGATCGACTCATGAGATAGAACCAAGATACTTTAATTTCTTACGTTTTCGTAAACATTATCAGATACGCTATGTATTATAGATGTCAATTCAAATTAATGAATCTAAATATTTTATATGATTAATACTACTTATTCAACAAATTCAATTGATTGATACGGATTGATTTTCTATTACGATAAATTGACGAAACTATAGCCGGCCCGATAGCTGCTTCAGCGGCTGCGATAGATATAACAAAAATTGATAAAATATTTCCTTTTAATTGTCGACTATCAAAAAAATCACAAAATGTTACGAAATTTAGATTGACGGCATTCAATATAAGTTCAAGACACATAAGGGCTCTAACCATATTTCGACTCGTGATCAATCCATAGATACCGATAGAAAATAAATAAGCACTCAAACCAAGCACATATTCGAGCATCATCGCCCAACTCCTTATCGATTTCGATTTATTTCAATATGAACAATGAACAACAATTTAACATCAACAGATTAGATTGACTAGAATAAGAATATCACAAGGACAAAACAAAAAAAAAATAGATTGGAATATAGATCGAATAAAAGAATTTATATATGAATAATCTTAAAATAAATGTGATAACATAGAATAAAGTCTGATTTGGATTGCGATTGCCAATTTAAAAGATTTATTACTGACGAGCCGTGGCAATCGCACCTATCAAAGCAACTAAAAGAATTATTGAAATAAATTCAAATGGAAGAAAAAAATCTGTTGATAAATGAATTCCAATTTGTTGACCATTACTTACCAAATCTTGCTCTATAATCTGGTTTGCTCTTGTAGTCCAAATAATCCCATACCATGTTGTATTTGAAATAATAGTAATTAGTAAAACAAAAAGACTTGTACAAATTAGAGAAGTAAGACCATTCCCAACAGTCCAAAGATTGAAATCTTTGTAATATTCTGAACCATTCATGAACATCACAGCAAATAAAATTAAAACATTTATAGCTCCCACATAAATAAGGAGCTGCGCCGCAGCTACAAAATGAGAGTTTGATAAAATATAGAATAAGGATATACAAACAAGAACCAATCCTAATGAAAAGGCAGAAAAAATTGGATTGGTAAGTAATACCACTCCTAGACCTCCTAATATAAGACCTAATCCTAGAAAGACTAAAAGAAAATCATGTATTGGTCCAGGTAAATTCATTGTACGTAAAATAAAAGATAAAAAAATCAAATTCTTTTTTTTTTTTTCATGACTTTATTGACCCGACCAGGAAAAACTTATTTAGAATGGGTTCCTAATTGAATTAAATCCTAAAAGATTAAAATTACTGTAGTACCGCTATCGGACTAATCTCATTCTTTCTCGAAAAAATTAAAATTGACACTTTAATTTTTATTTCGAAATAGAAATAATTATGGATAGAATTATGACTATATTAATTGATTTTCAATTTTTCAATCCAAATTAAGCTGCGCTGCAATTCTTACCAATCAATCAAATCCAATCGCTAGTTGGGATTTGTAGCTTTTGTAGTTATTGACCAAACAAAATGAAAAAAAAAATATTTCAGACTTTTAGATCAAACCTAGATCTTTGTTTAATGATTAAAAATGACTCTTCAATCAATCTTTAATCAAAGGGGGTTTGCCCATTTTGATTAAAGATTGAGGTGAATTCGAAATTGTTCGAATTGTATAATCGTCAATTACTGACATTGGTAAACGACCTAAAGCAATTTGGTTATAATTCAATTCGTGACGATTATAGGTAGAAAGTTCATATTCTTCAGTCATTGATAAACAATTAGTTGGACAATACTCAACACAGTTGCCACAAAATATACAGATTCCGAAATCAATACTGTAATTAAGCAATCGTTTCTTTCGAATATTAGTTTCCAATTCCCAATCAACAACAGGTAAATCTATAGGACATACACGAACACATACTTCACAAGCAATGCATTTATCAAATTCAAAATGGATTCGACCGCGGAAACGCTCCGATGTGATTAATTTTTCATAAGGATATTGAATAGTTACAGGTAAACGATTTACGTGGGATAAGGTAGTCATGAAACTTTGACCAATGTACCTTGCAGCCCGTATGGTTTGTTGACCATAATTCATGAACCCAGTTACCATAGGGAACATATCGTGAATCTCTATGAATAATTTTATATTTGTTTCTTTATCTTGTTTGAGACAAACTATAAATATAGAAAAGAATTACTTTATAGTGAAAAGAGTTGGGAAGAGGTTGTTAATAATAGATTGCCAAGAGAAATAGGTAAAAGAAATTTCCATCCAAGATTTAATAGTTGGTCCATTCTTAGTCTAGGTAAAGTCCATCTTGTTGTGATAGGAATGAACAAGAACAAATAAGTTTTAACCAATGTAATAAGAATACCCATTGTTGTTCCAAAGACTCTACCTACTTTATTTATTTCAAAATCAAAAAACTCCGGAACGGATATGTACGGAATAGAGAGATTCCAACCGCCCAAGTAAAGAACTGCTACAAATAATGAAGAGACTAATAAGTTTAGATAGGAAGCAACATAAAATAAACCAAATTTGATACCCGAATATTCGGTTTGATAACCTGCTACTAATTCTTCTTCTGCTTCTGGTAAATCAAAAGGTAATCTCTCACATTCTGCTAGGGAAGAAATGAAAAAAATGATAAATCCTATAGGTTGACGCCACAAATTCCATCCCCCCAAACCATATTTTGATTGTGCCTCAACTATATCAACTGTACTTGAACTGTTAGATAATCATAGTCGGTGATGACATCACTGTTCCCATCGCTATTACAGAACCATACATGAGATTTTCACCTCATATGGCTCCTCGAAGGCCATAAATAAATCTAAGGGCCAGATCATATTATTTATCTCGATATATTTGTAAGATAAATAGGATCCAAATCTATCGGATGCCCCCCCAATTCCAAAATTTGACCAATGTAATTCTGTCTGTTATAATACTAAAATAAAGTACTTCTGAATTGATCTCATCTTTTAAGAATTTCAATTTTTCTTTCTTGAGCAATAACTTAAATCTTTCAATAAAATACTTCTTGTAGAAATACCAATAAATATTTTAACCTATGATTTTCGATTACGAAAAATAATTAGACAGTCCATTATTTCATGAATTATGACACGAATTCGATTTCTATGAATATTGATATAGGAAAGAAAGAAGAAAAAGGATCTCTTTTTTTTCTTTTTCTATTGTAATTCTATTCTTTTTTTTTTGTTCCTATTCTTCCTTCTGAAAAAAAAAGGTAAAGGATTAGTTCGTTCCTGATAGTCATTTGTTTAATTGGTGGATAGGAGCGTACTCTGGATCGGAATCATGGGGAGTACTGCCTGATCATTTCTACTAATTTAAAGCCCCAATTAATATTCTTTTATTTTGGATAATTCTATTACTAATCTTTTATGTATCTTGGTGTTCCTAACCATCCACTCATTTTTATTTTTACTCAACTGCTCGGTAGCATTACAGTAATATATATATATATAAATGATAGTAAAATGCTCGGTAGCATTACAGTAATATATATATATATAAATGATAGTAAAAACTCACTAAGGTTGATTCTTTGAGCCCGCTTTCAAGCCAGGATGACTAATCAACCAATTTTGGGACAAATGATCTCATCTTCTTATGTTTATTTCTGCTTTACTGTTGTACATAAGAAATGAGTCTCGATTTTTTTTACTGCAAATTTAGAAGCTGTTTTCTTTCACTCATATAACTATCTAATTTAGTTCATCAATTCAAATGATGAATAAAAAAATAAAGATATATATTCAATTAATTTCACCTTCTTCCTAATAAAGAAAAAGGGAATAGGGAAAAATTTATGTTTCAACGAATCGCACGTAGAGATATGGATAATACACAGAGAGTTAATGGTATTTCATAACTAATCGATTGAGCGGCAGCTCGTAGACCACCTAAAAAGGAATATTTATTATTTGATCCATATCCTGACATAAGAAGTCCAATGGGAGCAATACTTGAAATGGCAATCCATAAAAAGACGCCGATATTTAGATCCGCTAAAACAAAGTGATAGCCAAAAGGAATTACTGAATAGCTTAATAGAGTTGATATGACTGCTATGGATGGTCCGATACTGAATAAACGAGTATCTCCTCTAGATGGAAAAAGATTTTCTTTGAAAAGTAGTTTTGTTCCATCCGCTAGAGCTTGAAGAACTCCAAAAGGACCGGCATATTCAGGTCCAATACGTTGTTGTATCCCTGCAGAAATTTCTCTTTCTAACCACACAATTACTAGTATGCCTATCGTGATTCCCAATACAAGAGTCAAAATAGGGACAAGCATCCATATAATTCCATAGACCTCGTTTAAGGATTTCAATCTGGAAAAAGAATTGATAGCTTGTACTGTTGTTGTATCAATTATCATTTCAACGATCAACTTCCCCCATAATAATATCTATGCTACCTAGTATTGTCATAATATCAGCCAATTTCATTCTTTTAATTAATTGAGGAAGAATTTGCAAATTGATAAAACCCGGCGGGCGAATTTTCCATCTCCAAGGAAAACTACTTTGATCCCCTATTAGAAAAATTCCCAACTCTCCCTTTGGTGCTTCAACTCGAACATAAAGTTCTTGTTTCGGCAATTCAAAGGCGGGAGAAGTTTTTTTACTAATAAATCGATATTCAAAATCATTCCATTCTCGATTCCTTTCTCTATCAAAACTTCGAGTTTCTAAATTTTCATAAGGCCCCCCTGGAATCCCTTCCAAAGCCTGTTGAATAATTTTTACGGATTCCGTCATTTCACCAATTCGGACTAAATAACGAGCTAACGAATCCCCTTCTTTTTGCCACTGGACTCCCCAATCAAATTCGTCATAACACTCATAATGATCAACTTTACGAAGATCCCATCGTACTCCGGAAGCTCGTAGCATTGGTCCTGATAAACCCCAATTTATTGCTTCCTCTGCACTAACAATACCTATTCCTTCAACGCGTTCTAAAAAAATAGGATTTCGCGTAATAAGTTTTTGATATTCAGCAACTCCTGTTAAAAAATAATCGCAGAAATCCAAACATTTATCTAGCCAGCCATGAGGTAGATCAGCTGCTACTCCTCCGATACGAAAATAATTATGCATCATTCTCATACCAGTGGCAGCTTCGAATAAATCATATATTAACTCTCTTTCTCTAAAAATATAGAAGAAAGGGGTCTGCCCACCAATATCTGCCATAAAAGGGCCAAGCCATAAGAGATGAGAAGCTATACGACTCAACTCCAACATAATTACTCTGATATAGCTAGCTCTTTTAGGTACTTGAATATTTCCCAACTGTTCCGGTCCATTTATTGTTATCGCTTCTGTAAACATAGTAGCTAAATAATCCCAACGTGTTACATAAGGCAAATATTGTATAATTGTTCGGTTTTCCGCAATTTTTTCCATCCCTCTGTGTAAATAACCTAATATTGGTTCGCAGTCAATAACATCTTCACCGTCTAGACTAAGGATGAGTCGAAGAACGCCATGCATTGATGGGTGGTGGGGACCCATATTGACTATCATAAAGTCCTTTCTTGTAGCTGGTACATTCATAGGGGGTTCCTCGATTTATTTTTCCATGAATTACTGAAAACGAAAAGAAGTTCATCAAAATTCAAGTTTAAGATCTAATAAATCAAATAATAAAAAAAAAAGACTCTTCAAATTAACGAGTTTTTGATTCCCGAATGTTCAACTGGCTAATTAATTCTTTATAACGTACTCCATTTTTCTTTGCCAAATAAGACAGTAGTCGTTGGCGTTTTCCTAGAATTTTCCGTAAACCTCTTTGAGATAAATAGTCTTTTCTATGTAATTCCAAATGTGAAGTAAGTCTTCGTATCTTATTAGTAAAACTTACTATTTGAAATTCAACGGATCCCTTGTTTTCTTTTTTGTCTTCTTGTGAAATAATTGAAATGAATGCACTTTTTACCATAAAATGAAATCCCCCTCCTCCCGCCTTTTTAAGATAGTTTTATTGATCAGTAATAATAAATAATGGAATATTAAATAAGAATGTCAGTTTGTTTGAATTTGGTATACACAATAATCTTCAATTCGTTAGGAATTCCTAATTTTGTCAACATTAATCAATCCAATTTTTTTTTTTATTCGGCTAGAAATACATAAAGAATGGTATATTTCTTCCCTTACAAAAGAAAAAAAAAAATTATATCTATATCTAAAAATTTAAAACGAAAAATTGGATTGATTAATTTTTAGATCAAATTGATACATGATTGAATTCCATGTATCAGAATGGAATATGGGATGTAAAACAATGTATATGGACCTCTCCTTGTTTTCATATATTTCATATACTAGATTAGATATGCTATGGGATATATATGACAAATGGACCTTTACCGAATTTTTAATCGTGGACATATATGTATCCTTATCATACTAAACCGACTAGCATTATTGGTATCAAACCAATAGCGATTTATACAAGCTAAATCTTCTAATCGATAATTGGGCCAAAGAAAAAGTTTTAATTTAATTAGTTTATTTTTATCTCTATCAAAATGTTTGCTTTTATCTATAATGTGAGCGTGGTTTTTTATGTTATTATTATTGATAATTTCTGTATTTATATCATTTCCATTTTTTGAATTGAAAGAAATTAGAATTCTCAATTCTCTACGATGTTTAGAGGATAAAAGATTTTCGGGAACAAGTAAATCATAATTATTTTTGTCTTTATTTCTAGTTAAACTTTGATTTATTACAATAGATTCGGTAAAATTCTTTTTATCAATATAGTTTTTTTTTCTGTATCTTTGATTAATTTGTTGTTTTCTCTTATGAACCAATAAAATATTTATGGTTTGATACATAATAAATTTTCCATCATTTTTTACCGACAGACGGGTTGATTCGATAATCAATATTCCCTTTTTCATCAATTCTGTAAGAGTTAAATCTTTCTGAATCATTAGAATATCTAGACTCAGTTCTCCCCTTTGAATAGAGGATATAATAATTTCTCGTGGATTTGTCAATCTAAGCAGGAGACAATATATTTTTATATTATTGATTATTTTTTGATTTAAAGAATCATCCCATCTTAATTGAAAGCATAAATACCTTTTTAGCAAGAAATCAAGTTCTGCTTCCGTATTACTTTTGTATTGCTTTTTCTTTCTACGCTCTTTCCTGTCTGATCTTACATAATCTTCTTCAACATCTTTTTCTTGGTTTACTAGAACTGATTCAAGATCTACTTGATCCTCAGACTCTTTTTCTTCATGATTTTGATTCTTTAATTGAATGGATTTTGTTTCATTCGATGATATAGATATAAAAGGATCGTTATTTTGCTTTTTGTTGATTTTTTTATTTTCACTAACATTTTTAGTTCCATTAAAATTTAAAAAAAGTAATTTGATTGGTATCACCCATGATTTTATCTTATATGCGTTGCAAAGTATCACAAATTTTGGAAAGAACCAAAATTCTAAATTTGATGTGGGACGATCTAGTATTTCTTCATTCATTCCCATCCAATCAAAAAGGTTTTTTTTTTGTTTGGTTCCGGTATCGATCCAGGATTCAATATCGACTTTCTTTCTAAGACCAAAATGGAGAATTCTCCAATCCAAATATTTTCTATGCGAGCTTTTTTCCGTATCGATAATATCATCTTCTGCTAGATGCTTATTGACAGGGATACCTCCCGACATATCAAATAATTTCCTTTTATCTATTTTGTAATTATAAAAAAGCTCTTGCTTATTATTTAATTGGAATGGTAATTCATAAATAGATGAGTCTTTTTTATCTTCATAATTAATGGATTTATATAATAAAATATTATATCTATAGTATTTTTTAAAATTATCTTTTTGGTTCGATAATGAATCTACTTCAAAATTATTTTGTTTTTCATACTGAATTAATTGGTCTTTGTCATATAAATTCCATTTATTTAAATCTTTATTTTGAATCATATGCTGTTGATTCATTCTATTTCGCCATTTTTGCGATATTAAGCTAGACCATCTGATCTGAGATAAATCGTATTTATATTGATAATTACTTCTTACCCAGTTTTTCCATTCATTCATTACAGAATTTCTAAAATTTGTATCTTTTAATTTGAACTGAAATCTTCCTTGGACTCCAAAATAATCTTTTATTTCATTCTTAAGAAAAAGAGATGCTCCATGATATTGAAGGACAGATCTTAACTTATATAGGTTAATAACTTGGACTTGTGATAATTTGTAAAATACATATGCTTGTGACAAGGAGGTTATGTTATAAAAAATCTTCGAGTTCTTATTAAAATTACTATAATTTAATGCCTTTTTTATAATCGAGATAAAGTGAATTAGTGTATTTTGATTTGTTTTATCAATTCTTTTGTGATTTTCTTTTTTATTATACATATAAATGTATTTATTAATCATTTTTCTTGGTGATTCAAGAAAAAACTGTACATTGATCTTCGGAATATTAATGATAGCTAGAAGGATATCTATATATATCTTTTCAATCAAAATTTTGATAAAAAAATATGATTTACGGACTAATTGAGCATTGTTTCTTTTTAATATCTGTAAAATATTTTTTGATGATTTTAATTTTAATCTTTTAGCATTATAACTTAGTTTGTTAGGACTAATATTTCTTTCTGAGATTAGAAATCGTTTTTTCTTTTCTTTTGTAATTTTTTCTATTTGATTTCTTATTGTCTTTGTTCTGGCATTCAGATCTTTCATTTTTTTTTCTGTCAGTGAATAGTTTATCCAATCCATAGATCGAATTGAAGTGGAAAATTTATGAATAGTCCGATTATTGATTGGTGAATTTTTTTCGTTTTTAGTTTCATTTAATTCATATACTTCTCTAAATCCAAATAATAGAATTGGATTTCTTTTTGATTTTGAAAATTTATTTATTATTTCTTTTAGAAATAGAATACCTTTGATGAACCAGTTTTTTGTTTCTTTCGGTAAATGTAGAAATAGTTTTCTTTTTTCTTTTAAAATTGTTAGAGTTAGAAAACCATTTTTTTTCAACTTTCTAATTTTTTTTTTTAGTTTTTTAAAAATAGGTTCAAAAAGTGAAAGCTCTTTTCGGGGAGAACCAAAAGGAAGTTCAGCTTCCATTCCCCAAACTGTTAAAAAACAAAAATCATTTTTTTGTCTTTTCTTTTTTATTGGATCTTTAGAAAGGAATTTAAACTTAGATCTGTGCCAAGGTTGTAGTCGAAAAGGAAATAGGATCTTTATTTGAATACCGTCTGTTAACCAGTTTTTCGGAAATTCTGTTTCTGATAATTGAACTCCATTATAGGTGCATTTAACATGCATTTCTCTATTCCAATCCTTTAAATCCTCGGACCATTCAGGAATTTGAAATAATAGCATACGAATGATATTTTTAGCTATTATTAATGAAGGCAATAGAATATATTTTCGAAGAATCGATTGAATTACTAAAACACAACCTCTTATTGCTTGAGCAAAAATAATGCTATCCCAGGTTTCGGCTATTTCTATACGGACTTTTTCTTCTCTTTTGTCTTCTTCTCGTCTGTTTTTGATCTCTTCTTTTTCTTTTTTGTCACTTTCTTTTGTTTTTTCTTCTGTATAAGTAGAATCTGAAATTGTGAATTCTGCGTTTTTACACATCCAATTTATAAACATTATTTTCATCAGCTCAGAAGTATCAAAAGCAAAAAAAAGAAATTTGTCTATTCTGTCTAAAAAAAGGGGAGAATGCAAATTTGCTTGAAACAGTTTCAAAATAGCTATTTTGCGCCTTTGTGTTCGCATGGAGCCCTTTATTATATCTCGACGAAAGTCCGATTGTTGTGAATAACGTATCAAAGCCACTTCGCCTGTTTGATCAAAATTAGTTGTATCTTTAGTTTTGGAATTATTATAAGTATTAGAATCAGGATTCTCTTGATTATCAGTAAAAATTACTACACGTTTGGCTTTTCGTGAACGAATCTCATGATCCTCTGCCGCGTTCTCTTCATTTTCACCCTCTTGTTGTTCCAAATCGTCGATTAATTTGTATGACCATCGAGGAATTTGTTTACTTATTTCTTTTTTTATTTCTGTAGATTTTTTTACAATTTTTTTATTCTTGGAATCCACTATAATTGCATCAAATAAAAATTTTAAAATTCTTATTCGATCCTCCATTTTTGGTTCAAAT